TCATACTTACATGCATCATTAACCATTGGGATTGGAGAGCAGGTACTACTATTTCGGATTGATGCATTTCAGTTAAAAGACCCGAAGTAGCAAAGCCTTGGGTAAAAATAGTACTTGGCGCGGTTATTGTGCTTAAATAATTTGTATGTTTTTTAAAATACGGAACCATATGAATAACGGAGAAACTCCATGAAAGAAAAATTAATGATTCATATAAATCACTTAACGGGAAATGTCCCGAATAAATCCAACGAGTGACTAATAATCCTGTTATACAGAAAAAAGTAGCTATCATGCCTTTTTCTGACGAATCATATAGTCCTACGATTTCATCGACCGATAAGCTTATCAAAAAAATAGTAATTACTATTGAAATGATCGAAAAGGATATATGAGTTAATATATGTTCTAAGGTGGAAAATATCATAAAATTTTTTTTTATTAAAATGAAAAAGTGGGGTAAACCAATTCTACGGAATTGAAATCAGGAATTGAATTTATTATAGGACTTATTCCATTTGTTTTAGAAGATGCCATGCCGCCACTCGGACTCGAACCGAGATGCTCTAGCACTGCTTCCTAAGAGCAGCGTGTCTACCGATTTCACCATAGCGGCGTACTCGAAATAATAATAATCTATTATTATTTAATCGTCGAGATTGAAGGAGTCAATTCCATATTTTTTTTTCATTTTCATTCAAAGTGATGAGAAAAAACTCGTTTCGTTTCAATATGGATTGAAGCGTTCCCCATAAAAATCTTTATTATCATTTTTTTTTATTAATTTCTCATTTATCTGATTTTAAAAATCGAAGATGCACTTTTTTTATCAATGAACAAAAAAAGTCTTTTTATGGATCACAGTACAGTGTGACATTCAAAATTTTTTTATTTAACTATTTGTAGAGCTTTATATTAACCCTTAGGCCTTAGGTTGGTTTTTCGTCATGTAAAGAATTTTCTTTAGGATTTCGAAAACTAATTCGATATTGGCCTGAACTGAACATTTTGTCTAAGAAAAAACTTTTTTTGTAATTTTCTTATTTATTATCATGATATGACAGATAATTGTACCGATGAGGAAAATAAGAATCCCCACCGGATAAAACATATTCAAAAAAAAGTGAAACCTTGTATCTTTTTTTTTTAAAAAAAAAAAAAGTACCATTTTCAGATTAAGATTAGTTAATCTAGTGTTTGACTATTTAATTTTCGTACAAAAAAACTTTTTGAATTCCCGGTAGAAAGAGACTTCGCTAAGGAAAAAGCTTTCAACGCTGCCCGATATACCTTCTTTTTCCAAATGTTTTTGCGAATACGTTTTTTTGATATAGAAGTACTTTTTTTTGGAACTGCCATTAAAAATTTGAAAAAAAGTTATTCATTTCTCTAGTTGAATGTGAAAGACATCTATTGGTCAAACAATTCCATTTTTTCTTTTTTTTATATCTCTGTCTATTTTCGTCGTCCTATATTTATACATGTAACAAAATACACCGAAAAGTTCAAAAAAAACCAATCCTTACCTAACAAATTCCAAATTACTGAAATTACTTTAGTTTTTTATTAGTTGGTCAAACTCAAAAGAAAAAGAAAAGAACGAGTACACATTTTTTTGATTTTTAAATTGGAATTAAACTAGTAGTTAATCAAAGAATACATGATTTTCGAAAAGTTATCTTAGTAATTTCGTCTTTTCTTTTAATTTTATTTCTTCTCCCTGGTATTGAAAGAAAAGTGTGGGATATTCTAGCGTTTTCTACAAAGAAAAAAAATATCTTTTATTTGAATGGAGTATAATCAGTTCTATCATGAATTAGTTAATGATTATGAATAAACGAACTAATAAAAAAAAACGAGTTCTTTTTTTTATTGCGCCCGTTTTGGTATGGACCATCCTATTATTTCTATCAAAATAAAGTAATGTATTAACTACTCGATTTTGGTGTAATTATTTGCTCTATGCATATAAATTATCGTAATACGTAATAATAATTGAATTTTTTTCTTCATTTTCATAAAAATTTTACTTAATATTCAATATTAATAAAATGAATTATTGTCTTATTTCATTTTAAATATAAATAGTAACTTGATCATATTCATATCATTTGACCAATTCTAACTTCTTGATTTGAATATTTGAAATATTGGTTAAAGAAGAAAGATTCAGAATAATTAGGAATAGAAAATTCTATTTAAGTATTCCATATCTTGATTTTTTATTGAACCTATAAAAAGATATAAGAGTCGGTGAATTATAAAGAATTAATTAAAAATAAAAAGGTTTTTTTATGGAATATACATATCAATATTCATGGATTATCCCCTTCATTCCACTTCCAGTTCCTATGTTAATAGGAGTGGGACTTCTACTTTTTCCAACGGCAACAAAAAATCTTCGCCGTATGTGGGCTTTTCCTAGTATTTTCTTGTTAAGTATAGTTATGATACTTTCGGTCTATCTATTTATTCAGCAAATAAATAGAAGTTTTATCTATCAATATGTATGGTCTTGGACCATTAATAATGCTTTTTCTTTAGAGTTCGGTCACTTAATAGATCCACTTACTTCTATTATGTTAATATTAATTACTACTGTTGGAATTTTGGTTCTTTTTTATAGTGACAATTATATGTCTCATGATCAAGGATATTTGAGATTTTTTGCTTATATGAGTTTTTTCAATACTTCCATGTTGGGATTAGTTACTAGTTCGAATTTGATACAAATTTATATTTTTTGGGAATTAGTTGGAATGTGTTCTTATCTATTAATAGGTTTTTGGTTCACACGACCTAGTGCGGCGACTGCTTGTCAAAAAGCCTTTGTAACGAATCGTGTAGGCGATTTTGGTTTATTATTAGGAATTTTAGGTCTTTATTGGATAACCGGTAGTTTTGAATTTCGGGATTTGTTCCAAATATTGAATAACTTGATTTATAATAATGAGGTTCCTTTTTTATTTCTTACTTTGTGTGCCTTTCTTTTATTTGCAGGTGCAGTTGCGAAATCGGCACAATTCCCCCTTCATGTATGGTTACCTGATGCCATGGAAGGCCCTACTCCCATTTCGGCTCTTATACATGCCGCTACTATGGTAGCAGCGGGCATTTTTCTTGTAGCTCGACTTCTTCCTCTTTTTATAATCATACCTTACATAATGAATTTCATATCTTTAATAGGTATAATAACAGTATTATTAGGAGCTACTTTAGCTCTTGCTCAAAAAGATATTAAAAGAGGTTTAGCTTATTCTACAATGTCTCAATTGGGTTATATGATGTTAGCTCTAGGTATGGGGTCTTATCGAGCCGCTTTATTTCATTTGATTACTCATGCTTATTCAAAAGCATTGTTGTTTTTAGGATCCGGATCAATTATTCATTCAATGGAAGCTATTGTTGGATATTCTCCAGATAAAAGTCAGAATATGGTTCTTATGGGAGGTTTAAAAAAGCATGTACCAATTACAAAAACTGCTTTTTTAGTAGGTACACTTTCTCTTTGTGGTATTCCCCCCCTTGCTTGTTTTTGGTCCAAAGATGAAATTCTTAATGATAGTTGGTTGTATTCACCTATTTTCGCAATAATAGCTTGTTCCACAGCAGGATTAACCGCATTTTATATGTTTCGAATCTATTTACTTACTTTTGAGGGACATTTCAATGTTCATTTTCAAAATTACAATGGTCAAAAAAGTAGTTCCTGCTATTCAATATCTCTATGGGGAAAAGAAGTGTCAAAAACGATTAAAAATCATTTTTGTTTATTAAGTTTATTGACAATGAATAATAATGAAAGGGCTTCTTTTTTTTCGAATAAGACATATCAAATTGATGGTAATGGAAAAAACAAGATACGCCCTTTTATTACTATTACTCATTTTGTCACTAAAAATACTTTCTCTTATCCTCATGAATCGGACAATACCATGTTATTTTCTATGGTTATATTAGTGCTATTTACTTTGTTTGTTGGGGTCGTAGGAATTCCCTTTGCTTTTAATCAAGAAGAAATTCATTTGGATATATTATCTAAATTGTTAAATCCGTCTATAAACCTTTTACATCCGAATTCAAATAATTCGGTGGATTGGTATGAATTTGTGACAAATGCAAGTTTTTCTGTCAGTATAGCTTTTTTCGGAATATTTATAGCGTCTTTTTTATATAAGCCTATTTATTCATCTTTACAAAATTTGAACTTACTAAATTCGTTTTTTAAAAGAGGTCCTAATAGAATTTTAGGGGACAGAATAAGAAATGGGATATATGATTGGTCATATAATCGTGGTTACATAGATGCTTTTTATACAATATCCTTAACTCAGGGTATAAGAGGACTAGCTGAACTAATTCATTTTTTGGATAGACGAGTAATTGATGGAATTACGAATGGTTTCGGTCTTACAAGTTTCTTTTTCGGAGAAGGTATCAAATATGTAGGGGGCGGTCGCATCTCTTCTTATCTCTTATTTTATTTATTGTTTGTATTAATTTTTTTATTAATTTATTCCTTTTTTTATTTTTTAAATTTGAATTTTTTATAAGTTCTATTTTTTTTTTCAACAAAAAAAAATGAAATTCTTATTCGATTTAATAGTCTTATTCTATTTAATAGTTGGAATAATTAATTTCTTAAATAATTAATTAATTTATTAAATAATTTATTAAATTTATTATTTATTATTTAATTTAAATTTATTATTTATTATTTTATTTCTGTTTTTCAAACCATAAAAAAAATGGATCTTCTTTAAATATTTCTAACTTCGAATTCTCTTTATTTTTATTCCTATCCATATAAGAAGTTTTATAAACTTGGCTATCTTTATAGAATGTCTCTTGAAAGTTGAATTCATCCCTTGTTTTTTCCTTTTCATTCACTCGGATCTCTTCCCTTTCATCGATTTTGTCCGGATCCTCCTTTTCTTCCGAAAAAAGAGAAGGATCTTCTTCGGTGGATCCCTCTTGTTCCTGTTTAGTCCCCTTCGTTT